CAGGGCGTATCGACGGAAAAGAAATTGCACGTGTTGAATGGATCAGAGAAGGGAGAGTTCCCCTACAAACAATTCGCGCTAAAATTGATCATTGTTCCTATACAATTCGAACTATCTATGGAGTATTAGGCATAAAAATTTGGATATTTGTAGACTAGGAATAATGGACTTTTATTTGTTTTACTATTCTGGCTAATGTATAGTGATAGAACAAAAAATGACATTTCATTCTTTTTCTATTAAAAAAAAAAGAGCAATTCTAATTCTATAGGGTTGAATAAAAATTCGATTAACCATTTTTTGTTAGAATTGCTATGCTTAGTGTGTGACTCGTTAATTTTTTCTTTAACTTAAAAGTCAGTTTAGAGTTGGAATTCCGAAAAAATATAGACTGAACTCTACTATGAACTTAATAACCATATAAATAAGAAATAAGCAACTTATTGCTTCGTATTATCGAGATCCCAAGAAAGAGTCACTATATGACTGAATCAATCATATAGTTGTAGCAACTGCAATTTTTCCCATAAGAAAAAATCTTATTATGGGTTGTGAGGCAAAAGTAAGGGGATGTGGATAAATGGAAAGATGATAGAAAGAGAGAACAAAAATACTAATGATATATGATTCCAAGTATGTATGGTCTATGAATCATGTCATATAAGGGCAATGTGATAAAGCATCAATACTGAATATAAAATAAAAATAAGAAATAGTATAAAAAAATTAAGTATAAAATAATAAAGAGCCTGGAGTTAATAGAAACTGAGAAGATTGACCGGGGACCAAATTTTGTTGAGAGCTCCGTTGCAGAATTCAGACCTAGGCATTAATGGAGAAGCTATAGGAACGGTGAAACTTGTGACTGCATAGATTCTATTGAAAACGAATGCTAATGATTCATTGAGCGGGATGGCGGAACGAACCAAAAACAAATTGATTTATTTTGAGAAGTCATGGATTGAAACTACGAATGAAGCAGAAAAGAGTCAATATTCGCTCGCGAAACCCTTGTTTATTGGATTACCATATTTTCTTTTTTATTTGGCGTAATTTAATAGGGAAAAAAAAGAAAGAATGATTTGGTATAATATAAATAAAAAAAAGCATTATCCATATTTACAGATAAATATATATGTCTAGCTTTGTATCTTGATTATATATACAGTTCAATAAATTAAATATCAAAGACATTACTTAGTTTAGTGGTTTAGTGCATTATTTATTAGAAATATGTAATATTATTGAATCATTTCATTCGCGAGGAGCTGGATGAGAAGAAACTCTCATGTCCGGTTCTGCAGTAGAGATGGAATCAAGAAATGACCATCAACTATAACCCCAAAAGAACCAGATTTCGTAAACAACATAGAGGAAGAATGAGGGGAATATCTTGTCGAGGCAATCAGATTAGTTTTGGTAGATATGCTCTTCAGGCACTTGAACCCGCTTGGATCACAGCTAGACAAATAGAAGCAGGGCGAAGAGCAATGACACGATATGCGCGTCGTGGTGGAAAAATATGGGTACGTATATTTCCCGACAAACCTGTTACGGTAAGACCCACGGAAACACGTATGGGTTCAGGAAAGGGATCTCCCGAATATTGGGTATCCGTTGTTAAACCGGGTCGAATACTTTATGAAATGAGCGGAGTATCCGAAACTGTAGCTAGGACCGCTATTTCAATAGCTGCGTCCAAAATGCCTATACCAACTCAATTTGTTATTACAGGATAGGGGTATAGAACTAAACAAAAATAAAAGGGTTATTTCATTATATTGAGGATGAAAAAACAAACAACCACAGATTTCTTTATTTCTGGAAAGACAATATTTCTTTTTTTCCTTCATTCCTTGCATTGACATTCTTTGCATTGAAATAACAGATAAAAAAAAAAATGATATGATTCAACCCCAAACCCTTTTGAATGTAGCAGATAACAGCGGGGCTCGAAAATTGATGTGTATTCGAATCATAGGGACAGGGAATCCCCGATATGCTCATATTGGTGACGTTATTGTTGCTGTAATCAAAGAAGCAGTACCCAATATGCCTCTAGAAAGATCAGAAGTAATTAGAGCTGTAATTGTACGTACATGTAAAGAACTCAAACGTAACAACGGTATCATAATACGATATGATGATAATGCAGCAGTTGTCATTGATCAAGAAGGAAATCCAAAAGGAACTCGAGTTTTTGGTGCGATTCCTCGGGAATTGAGACAGTTTAATTTTACTAAAATAGTTTCATTAGCTCCCGAGGTATTATAAATACTAGTAGATAAACCTATAATAGTTTCGGGTATCAAAAATAGAACAATTAATTATTAGTGGATTAGGTCTCACGCATATACTTTAAATAAAAAAAAATAAAACAAAGAAAAAACATGTTGATTATATCAAAATTAGGAGACACCAATAATTCTAGTTCGTCATGGGTAGGGATACTATTGCCAATATAATAACTTCTATAAGAAATGCTGACATGGATAAAAAAGGAACGGTTCGAATAGCATCCACTAATATCACCGAAAACATTGTTAAAATACTTCTACGAGAAGGTTTTATTGAAAACGTTCGAAAACATCAGGAAAATCAGAGATTTTTCTTGGTTTCAACCCTACGACATAGAAGGACTAGTAAAGGAGTATATAGAACTATTTTAAAACGTATCAGCCGACCCGGTCTACGAATCTATTCCAACTATCAACGAATTCCTAAGATTTTAGGTGGAATAGGGATTGTAATTCTTTCTACTTCTCAAGGTATAATGACAGATCGAGAAGCTCGACTAAAAAAAATTGGAGGAGAAATTTTGTGTTATATATGGTGATCCTCCTCCGGTATCCTAATTTGAGCTCTAAATTCCCATTTGTGAAATAGGGGAAAAGTAAGTTATATAACTCTTCTCCATTAGTTGATACTTTAAAGGGGTTACCTGGAATGAAAGAACAAAAATTGATTCATGAAGGTGTAATTATTGAATCACTTCCCAATGGTATGTTCCGGGTACGTTTAGATAATGAAGATTTAATTCTAGGTTATGTTTCAGGAAGGATACGGCGCAGTTTTATACGGATACTACCTGGAGATAGAGTCAAAATCGAAGTAAGTCGTTATGATTCAACCAAGGGACGTATAATTTATAGACTTCGTAACAAGGATTCAAACGATTAAGTGATTTTTTAAAACATTCCTTTCGTGGGTAGGGTACGGTATACAATTCGAAGTTCAAAAATTCAAGAGACTCATTTTCTTCCAAGGAATAGATTCAGGGGTAAAGGAATGATAAATATGAAAATAAGGGCTTCCGTTCGTAAAATTTGTGAGAAATGTCGACTGATTCGTAGGCGTGGACGAATTATGGTGATTTGTTCCAATCCGAGACATAAACAGAGACAAGGGTAATCCTTAAAAAAAAAAGAACTTTCTTTCTAATCCCTGTATTGTATAAGGGATCCGTTTTAACATGAAATGGATATCTCCGTATATTTACATATATTTCTGACTCATTATTATGAGATAATAAAATATGACAAAATCTATACCAAGAATTGGTTCCCGTAGGAATGGACGTATTGGTTCACGCAAGAATGCACGTAGAATACCAAAAGGAGTTATTCATGTTCAAGCGAGTTTCAATAATACCATTGTAACTGTTTCAGATGTACGTGGTCAGGTGGTTTCTTGGGCCTCCGCGGGTACTTCTGGATTCAAAGGCACAAGAAGAGGAACACCCTATGCTGCTCAAGCTGCAGCAGTAAATGCTATTCGTACAATAATTGATCAGGATATGCAACGAGCAGAAGTTATGATAAAGGGTGCTGGTTTCGGAAGAGATGCAGCATTACGAGCCATTCGTAGAAGTGGTATACTATTAAGTTTCGTACGTGATGTAACACCTATGCCACATAATGGATGTCGACCTCCCCAAAAAAGACGTGTGTAGAAATAAGAATTAAATAACTATCAAGAGAAATAAATGATTCAATGATCTGATCAAATTAGAATATTAGTATGGTTCGAGAGGAAATAGCAGAATCCACTCGAACACTACAGTGGAAGTGTGTTGAATCACGAGTAGACAGTAAGCGTCTTTATTATGGACGTTTCATTCTGTCCCCGCTTATGAAAGGGCAAGCGGATACTATAGGTATCTCCATGCGAAGGGCTTTACTTGGAGAAATAGAAGGAACATGTATCACACGTGCAAAATCTGAGAAGGTACCACATGAATATTCTACAGTAGTAGGTATTGAAGAATCAGTACATGAAATTTTATTAAATTTGAAAGAAATTGTATTGAGAAGTAATCTCTATGAAATTAGAGACGCATCCATTTGTGTTAGAGGTCCTAGGTACGTAACTGCTCAAGATATCATCTCACCACCTTACGTGGAAATAGTTGATACGACACAGTATATAGCTAACCTGACAGAACCGATTGATTTGTGCATTGAATTACAAATCAAGAGAGATCGCGGATATCGTATGAAACCCATAACTAATTCTCAAGATGGAAGTTATCCTATAGATGCTGTATTCATGCCTGTTCGAAATGCAAATCATAGTATTCATTCTTATGGTAATGGGAATGAAAAACAAGAAATACTTTTTCTAGAAATATGGACAAATGGAAGTTTAACTCCTAAAGAAGCACTTTATGAAGCTTCTCGTAATTTAATTGATCTATTTGTTCCTTTTCTCCATGCAGAGGAAGCAGACATTAATTTCGAGGAAAATAAAAACAAGTTTACTTTACCCTCTTTGACCTTTCAAGATAGATTATCTAATCTAAAGAAAAACAAAAAGGGAATTCCATTGAAATATATTTTTATTGACCAATCAGAATTGCCTTCCAGGACCTATAATTGTCTCAAAAGGTCCAATATACATACATTATTGGACCTTTTGAGTAAGGGTCAAGAAAATCTTATAAAAATGGAATATTTTCACATAGAAGATGTAAAACAGATATTGGACACTCTACAGAAGCA